TGAAGCAAGTTTTCAAGAAACTGCTCGAGTTTTAGCAAAGGCAGCTCTCCGGGGGCGTATCGATTGGTTGAAAGGTCTGAAAGAGAACGTTGTTTTTGGGGGGATGGTACCTGTCGGGACCGGGTTCAAAGGATTAGTGCACCCTTCAAAACAACATAATAAGATTCCTTTGAAAACAAAAAAAAAGAATCTATTCGAGGCGAAAATGAGAGATATTTTGTTTCACCAGAGAAAATTTGTTGATTCTTCCCTTTGACAGAAATACATCATAACAATCATTTATCATTTACTGATTCCTAAGAAGGGGGTCATTCCTTTCACTACTTTCTTTTTTCTTTGCAGTCATTTTTTTTAGTAATAAAAAGACTAATGAATAGAAAAGAATAATGGCTTGGGTTGTGTATCTATAGCGAATCTACGGTAGAGCAGAAGGTTCCGTTGGAACAAGTTTATATTTCAGTTCAAGGCCCCTCCTCTCTTTTTTTTAAGGCAAGGGGGGGCGGGGGGAGAAATGACAAGAAGATATTGGAACATAAATTTAGAAGAAATGATGAAGGCGGGAGTTCATTTTGGCCATGGTACTAGGAAATGGAATCCTAAAATGGGACCTTATATCTCTTCAAGGCGTAAGGGTATTCATATTACAAATCTTAATCGAACTGCTCGTTTTTTATCAGAAGCTTGTGATTTGGTTTTTGACGCAGCAAGTAGAAGAAAACAATTCTTAATTGTTGGTACCAACAATAAAGCAGCTGATTCAGTAGCATGGGCTGCAATAAAGGCCCGGTGTCATTATGTTAATAAAAAGTGGCTTGGCGGCCTGTTAACGAATTGGTCCACTACAGAAACGAGACTTCATAAGTTCAGGGACTTGAGAATGGAACAAAAAACTGGAAGACTCCACCGTCTTCCAAAAAGAGATGCAGCTGTGTGGAAAAGAAAATTATCCCGTTTGCAAACATATCTGGGCGGGATTCAATATATGACAGGGTTACCCGATATTGTAATCATCGTCGATCAGCACGAAGAATATACGGCGCTACGAGAGTGTATCACTTTGGGAATTCCAACAATTTGTTTAATCGATACAAATTGTGACCCCGATCTAGCAAATTTTTCGATTCCAGCTAATGATGACGCTATATCTTCAATCCGATTAATTCTTAAGAAATTAGTGTTTGCAATTTGTGAGGGTCGTTCTAGCTATATACGAAATCCTTGATTAATAATAAGATAAATAATTGACTTCGAAAATCCCATAGATATAGATTTATGGATCTTTCTGAATTTCATCAAAATAAAAAAAGAGATAAAAATAACTGGGCAGACCATGTGATTGGTTATTATTCAAAATTGTACGATTAGTTGGTATTCAAAATATCCGATTCAAGTAGGCAAAGAGATGGTTGAATCAAATTGAAAGTTCTATTTTTTTTTCAGAGGGCAATATGAATATGAATGTTCTAGCAAACACACTAAAGGGGTTATATGATGTATCCGGTGTGGAAGTAGGCCAGCATTTCTATTGGCAAATAGGGGGCTTCCAAGTCCACGGCCAAGTACTTATTACTTCTTGGGTTGTAATTGCTATCCTATTAGGTTCGACCGCCATAGCTGTTCGGAACCCGCAAACCATTCCGAGTGGGGGTCAGAATTTCTTCGAATATGTTCTTGAATTCATTCGAGATGTTAGTAAAACGCAAATTGGAGAAGAATATGGCCCTTGGGTTCCTTTTATTGGAACTATGTTTCTATTTATTTTTGTTTCTAATTGGTCGGGAGCTCTTTTACCTTGGAAAATCATACAATTACCTCATGGGGAGTTAGCCGCACCCACGAATGATATAAATACTACTGTTGCCTTGGCTTTACTCACGTCAGGGGCCTATTTCTATGCGGGTCTTACAAAAAAAGGATTAGGTTATTTCGGGAAATATATTCAACCAACTCCAATCCTTTTACCAATTAACATCTTAGAAGATTTTACAAAACCCCTATCGTTAAGTTTTCGACTTTTCGGGAATATCTTAGCTGATGAATTAGTCGTTGTTGTTCTAGTTTCTTTAGTACCTTCAGTGGTTCCTATACCTGTTATGTTCCTTGGATTATTTACAAGTGGTATTCAAGCTCTTATTTTTGCAACTTTAGCCGCGGCTTATATCGGTGAATCCATGGAGGGCCATCATTGAAATAGTTTTTTCAAACTAACGAGTCTTTTTCTTTGGTTCAAAAAAATTGACATTGACTTAGGGAAGCTACAACTAGTCCATATACGATAGAGAGTAATAGCAAAAAAATTACGATATTAGATAGGTGTAAAAAAGGAAAGAGATCGAAAAGATCTTTTTCCTAAAGTTCTCTTTCGTCCACTTAATATCATACCTCTCCTCACCCAATATTCGATTTTATTTCTATCTCATTATTCAATAGTTCAAATAAAAAAAGAATTCGAATATTCAATATGAATGCCTATATTTGGATTTGGCACGCGTAATTAAATATTTATTAAAGAAAAGGGTTAAATAAAATAAAATAAAGAATTGACACAAAAACCTAATTCCCCAAAAATGGGTTGGTTTGGGGAGGGTAGGTATATGTACTTGAATGGCTATAAACTAGAAATAAGTCAACTCTTGTAGATATTTCGAGAATTGATTCTCGAATCCGATTGAATCTAAGATGAATGCTTGGTTTACGTTATGGAAGAAAGACACGTATATGTGATATTAGATATTGCTGATTCTATATTAACTAAAGATATATTTTATTTGCCACCCGTCTCCTATTAATTTTGGCAGGGATTCTAATAAAAATGGAAGCCTTTCCCTTTCCGTCTCCTTGTGGCTGTGAATGGACCAAAATAAGAGTTCGGAACCAAGAAATGGAAGATCGAAAGTCGTAGGGATTCACAAAGACTCCGTGGATAGAAACAGAAACTCAAAAAAAATAGCTCGAATTATTCACTAATACTATTACTTCATAATTGAATACTTCATAATTGAACTCGAAGTTCTTAGTTACTTCGACATGCTAGCGACGGAATTCTTAAGTCATAATTCGTTGGTTGATTGTATCATTAACCATTTCTTTTTTTGGTACGAGGGAACTTATCATGAATCCACTGATTTCTGCCGCTTCCGTTATTGCTGCTGGGTTGGCTGTAGGGCTTGCTTCTATTGGGCCCGGAGTTGGTCAAGGGACTGCTGCGGGTCAAGCTGTAGAGGGTATCGCGAGACAGCCTGAGGCAGAGGGAAAAATACGAGGTACTCTATTGCTTAGTCTAGCTTTTATGGAAGCTTTAACAATTTATGGCCTGGTTGTAGCATTAGCGCTTTTGTTTGCGAATCCTTTTGTTTAATATGAAAAATTCCTATTTTATTGCCTTGAACGAATTCTTTCCTTTGTCGACTTCTAGTATGATTTCACTCCTACAATTACTTATTCGTTGACAAAAGAACCTGCGGGAAGGTTTGATTTGTGGATGAGAGATTATTATACCCATTCCCTTTCATCCTTCCCCTTCGGGAAACTAAGGATTGACACAAGGGGGTAGGTCACATAAATCAAATACTTATTTAAATTTCAAATTTAAAATAGGAAATAAATCAAAAAGGGGGGGTGAGGTGATACAAAAAGAAGAACTTTATTCGATTTTTTAGTCTATCTATTTAGTCTATAGGAGATCATATGAAAAATGTAACCGATTCTTTCGTTTCTTTGGGCCATTGGCCATCCGCCGGGAGTTTCGGGTTTAATACCGATATTTTTTCAACAAATCTAATAAATCTAAGTGTAGTGCTTGGTGTATTGATCTTTTTTGGAAAGGGAGTGTGTGCGGGTTGTTTATTTCAAGAATATGCTGGATCCAACCAGCTGTACCTTTTTCGTTATCGTTAGAAAGGGTGCACGATCTCACGAATGACTTCGGAATAAATTAAGAGATTATGGATAAGAACCATAGCATTTCGTGATTCATTGGTAATTTTTTTTTGATTCTCTATCAACCAATAATGTGTGTCCATTAATATGAATATGGTTAAAGCAAACTGTTTGAAGTCTAGACGCAGCGCGGTACTCTTTCACCCTCTATGTTAATATAGAGATGGTTCAAAATGAATATTTTATGGATAGAGAACACTCCTATTCATAAAATGGTTTTGAACCCTTATTCTTATTGTAAAAATGGGTATTTCCCCCTTTTATCCAATGCTGAATCGACGACCTATGTACAAGTAAAAAGAGTTTTTTGGATTTGAAGAAAAAAAAAAAAAAAGAAACAACTTTGGTGACAATTACATATTTTTGTCAGAAGAGTCCTCTGACTATTTGGATTTGGCATTAGTTTCTATATTTTTTTGGATATGAAAATATGAACAAACAAAGAAGAGAGGATAGGCTCATTACATTTCGAAAAAGATATTCGAATTTTTCTTAAGTAATTGAGTAGGAGAGCCAAATGAGTCGAAAGATTCATGTTTGGTTCGGGAAGGGATTATGGAAGCTTTGGAATAAATGGAAAGATAATCCACTTTCATTAAGCGATTTATTAGATAATCGAAAACGGAGAATCTTGAATACTATTCGAAACTCAGAAGAACTCCGTGGAGGCGCCATTGAACAGCTGGAAAAAGCCCGGGCTCGCCTACGGAAAGTGGAAATGGAAGCAGAGCAGTATCGAGTAAATGGATACTCTGAGATAGAACGAGAAAAGTTGAATTTAATTAATTCAACTTCTAAGACTTTAGAACAATTAGAAAATTACAAAAAAGAAACTGTTCAATTTGAACAACAAAGGACGATTAATCAAGTCCGACAGCGGGTTTTCCAACAAGCCTTACGAGGAGCCTTAGGAACTCTGAATAGTTGTTTAAATAACGAGTTACATTTACGTACGATTAGTGCCAATATTGGTATGTTAGAGTCAATGAAAGAAATAACTGATTAGTCTTTTCTACTGTAGGCATTATTTTCCAATTTCAAAAAAGAATTAAGAAATACTC